ATTTGAACCTACGACATCGGGTTTTGGAGACCCGCGTTCTACCGAACTGAACTAAGAGCGCTTTCTTATGCCAGGAGATACGATTGTAAAGAAAAGGATTTTCTCATTTTTGTACCCCCAATGCGTCTTGCATATATTGGTATGCAAAAATGAAAGATTATGTCCGATTTTATTTAATTGATCTCACTCAATTAATCCCTCGTTACCGCCCATAGGAGAAGTAATAGGTAGGGATGACAGGATTTGAACCCGTGACATTTTGTACCCAAAACAAACGCGCTACCAAGCTGCGCTACATCCCTTTTAAAAATTGTTGTACAGTGTCATTGTACAAAATCCATGTCTTGTTTTCCATATCGTTATTTTCTCCTCTATCCATATAGAATTTTCTTTTCATTTCTTTTTTTTGGTTTCATATAATAAAAGAATTATATACATCTGAAACCTAACGTATAAAAAAAGAATGAATATTTATCGGTAATGCTTAGGAAGAAGGGGACCCCCTTTTTTAGGAACAGGGATAGGAAAATCTCATCTACTGTTCATTATACATATCCGTTTTTGTTAGGAATTCCGTACAAAAAAAATACAAATGATCTTGAACTACAGCATCTGACCATATATGTATTACAATAAAGAAGGAGGATTTTCAATGCAAGATATAAAAACATATCTTTCCACAGCACCTGTGCTAACTACTCTATGGTTTGGGTCTTTAGCGGGTCTATTGATAGAAATTAATCGTTTATTCCCAGATGCTTTGTCATTCCCTTTTTTTTCATTCTAGTTATTGATATGCGAAAAAATGAAGAAAATTTGAGATACAATTCTACGCGACGTGACTAAAACTTCGCCCCCCCCCTTTTTCAGTTCTTTAGGATAGGAAGGAAAGAAAAATAAAAAGTGTATTGAACCTCAGCAAAAATCCGGTGGATCTAAGATCCTATTTTGGAGAACAGAAATGGAAAGAGGTTCCAGTGTAAGGTAAATAAAAGCTCCACGAAAGCATAGCATAGAAAAAGATACTTAAATGAAATACTGGGATTAGAATACGAATAATTGATAGTTAGAAAAAATTGTATTACTTACATTATTACTATATAAATAATATTCTATTAATATTAATTAGAATTACATAATTAGAACGAACACTTTAGAAATGGAATTTCTAGTTAGTAACTTCTATTGCTATTTGATATTGATTTTTTTTCTTTTTTGTTCTTTTCGTCTTCTTAGGTTCGGGTCGAAAATAGAAGAGTTAAGTCGATCAAACAAAAATTCAAAGGAGGTTCATGGCTAAGGGTAAAGATGTCCGAGTTAGAGTTATTTTGGAATGTACAAGTTGTATCCAAAATGGTGTCAATAAGGAATCGCCGGGCATTTCTAGATATATTACTCAAAAGAATCGACACAATACACCCAGTCGATTAGACTTGAGAAAATTTTGTCGCTATTGTCACAAGCATACGATTCATGGGGAAATAAAGAAATAGATCGAACGGAACACGTGTGTATGATCTTTCAAATCAAAGGAGCAGGAAAAGGAAGAACTTAACATTACCACATATACATATATATATAATATACAAAATACAAATAAAACCTATTTCGGTCGGATCTGAAATGAATAAAAAAAAATAGAATTTTAGAGATAAGGAATAAACCATGGAAAAATCCAAGCAACCTTTTCGTAAATCCAAGCGATCTTTTCGTAGGCGTTTTCCCCCAATTGAATCGGGGGATCGAATTGATTATAGAAACATGAGTTTAATTAGTCGATTTATTAGTGAACAGGGAAAAATATTATCTAGACGGGTGAATAGATTGACCTTGAAACAACAACGATTAATTACTATTGCTATAAAACAAGCTCGTATTTTATCTTTGTTACCTTTTCTTAATAATGAAAAACAGTTTGAGAGAGCAGAGTCGATCCCTAGAACTACTGGTCCTAGAACCAGAAATAAATAGATATACTCTTCCATTGATTCAAAACTCTAATTGGAACTCAAGCTCAGATTGATGTTTTGTTCGAAAAAGCCTCAAATCCGGATTTGATTGTTGTGTTATAAGAAACAATAAATAGGGAAAGGAGAGAAGGAATCTTTTTTTTGAAAGATGTTTATTCATTCCTACTACTTATCTAAATTTCTTAATTTATTTTTGTTCTATCTTCCCGGAGGCCGTTCTCCGGGGAATTCTATTCTGTTTCAAGCATTCCTATATATGACTTTAGAATAGAATCTCTTTTATTTGATAATCTTATTGGAAATCATGTAAAGACAATTCTTATTTGATATAGCTATTTGCGCAAGTATTTTACGATTAAGAAGCAATTGCTTCTTGTACAGATTGTGTATTAATCCACTATAACTATGGAATACCCCGTTCTCACGAACTGCTGCATTTATCCGAGTGATCCACAAACGACGAAAGTCCCTCTTTTGCCTGCCCCTATCTCGATGAGAGGAAAACAAAGCTCTCATTTTCTGTTGAGTAGCGGTTCGGGTAAGCCTTGAATGAGCCCCTATAAAGGTTGATGCAAATAAACGAATTTTTGTTCGACGTCTCCGAGCTATATATCCTCGTTTAACTCTGGTCATTGAATCAAATTAAACTTTAATGAATAACTAATTGATTTCTCTTCTTTCAGTCATCCTTTTATCCCCCGATTGATTAATAACAAAACGGATTTTCCGATATATAAAATATAAATTCCAATGGCTTTTGCTACTATGACCTTCCCAACCACTATTTTTTATTTCTTCCGGGTATTTACCTGGAAATAGGAAATTCTAACGATATTAAATAAATAAAAGAAATAAAAAATAGTGGGTTCCGTCGTTTCTATGGTTACTTCGTAAACGGTGAGGTCCTCTCTATACACCGGAGCCTCTTCTTTCATTTAATCAAATGTTATTGTGAACTTGTATAGTTCACTCTCCTTGGCTCTACCAATCAATTATACAGTAATAGCTCTTTTCACAAGAAAGGATATCCATACAGTGACGGCATTTAATTATGAAAGTTGGCTAGGTAGCTGACCTTGTTAGTCCGTTCTTTCAAAAATAGGAACATAACCTTTTTACTTCTTATAGTACTATTTCCTCCGCTTAATGGATAACTATTTGCTATGCTACCAATGGGGAATTGCTTCTCATCTCAAATTGAGGTGATTGGATTTGCACCAATGGAAACCATAAATTTCAACTTCATACACAAAAATATAGGTATATGATAGATCTTCATTTTTATTATTTTTTTTTTGTTTATTTTTAGATAGTAAATGGCTTTTTCCACTCTATCCATCCTATTCATTGGTACTGGTGATTGGTACTGGAAAAATGGTTTCATTTGTTCGAACTCATGATCTAAACGAGTCGCACATACACCCTAGTACATGTTCCCCTACGCTGAGGACATCCTCGAAGCGCGGGGGATTTCGTGATATTTCTTATTGGCTGTCTTGTGTTTCTAATAAGTTGTTTAATTGTCGGCATATCAAAATATATATAACAAAATAGGTTGGTTTAGATCGATCTTAACCTGATGATTGATGATTATGAATTATTTCCATTCAATATAAAATCGCGGAAAATTCGAATTATGGTTTGAAGCGGAATCATGTATTTATACGGAATCCCCAGTATTTTCATTTTCGACCGCTACAAGATCAACAATTCCATGAGCTTGGGCTTCTGTTGCCGACATAAAAACATCCCTTTCCATGTCTTCGGATATAACCCATAAAGGGTTGCCCGTTCTTTGTACATAAACCTTTGTGAGGGTTTCGCGAAGTTTCAGTAGTTCTTCCGCTTCCAGGATAAATTCGCCTGCTTGCGCCTCATAAAAAGAACTAGCAGGCTGGTGAATCATAACCCTGATAATATTTGATATAACATCATGCATGAACGGTTCTTCTATCTCGCACGATTGGGCTAAAGTAAGGGATAAAAAAACAAGAAGAAAAAAAAAACAAATAGAATTGAACAGCCGTACAGGCATCTTTTGTGCATTGCATACGGCTCTGCAATGGAATTTCCTTTCTATTCTATCGAAGAAAAAAATAGAATCCATCCGATCCAGATCGTTGAATGATCCATTTACCACCCTTCCTTTCGTATTGTAGGAGTCAAAAAATACTATGATGGTTCTGTTGCTTTCTATATTTATCTCGTCTGCGATTTAGCAATCCCAAAGTTTCTTTTTGATATGATCAAATAAGGAAAAATGATCTTTTTTTTTTTTCATTTTTGCACTCTTTCTTTCGTAACATAAATATCAGAAGGAGACTTCTGGTGTGGAAGAAAAATGGTTTGTGACGCTGAAAATGTACTCCCGACACATAAATAAAATCAAATCGAAAATAACCTTTGTTTCATACTACTATCTCGATACAAAATCTCGTGTTAGGAAAAACAATAATAGTTTGTTCTGTTCATATCGAACTCGAAGTGCCATGCTATTATTACCTATTATTCACATTCGATATGGCGAAGGCATAGTCTTCTTCTTTTTTTTTCAAATAAAAACTCATTGGCGCCAAGCGTGAGGGAATGCTAAACGTTTGGTAATTTCTCCTCCGACCAGAATAAAAGATCCCATTGAAGCGGCTAATCCCATGCATATTGTATGTACATCAGGCGAAACAAATTGCATAGTATCATAAATGGCTATTCCTGGTATTACCCATCCGCCGGGGGAGTTTATAAACAAATAAAGATCCTTAGTATCATCTTCTATACTGAGATATACCATGAGACCAACAAGTTGATTTGAGATCTCGCTATCAACTTCTTGGCCTAAAAAAAGTAATCTTTCTCGATAAAGTCGGTTGATTAGGACAAAATTGTATCCCTTTTGAACCATACGTGCACCTTTGGATGCATACGGTTCAAAAAAATTGCGAAAAAAAGAATCAACGTATCGATTCCAATCCTATCTCTTTTTTTTAACAGATTTCTGTTTTTCTAATGAAAATGAAGGGGTTTTTCTTCTAT